AATCGGATCAATATCATGAATAACAATATCTGACTTATTAAATTAATTCGTTGTCGAGAATTGAATAGTATACCATAGGAAGATCTTTTATCCATACCGAATCAAAAATTAGATTTCCAGACCAATCAAAAATTCATTTCTAAACGCCGTTTTTTTAATGAACAAATCTTCTTTGGAAGAAAAATAAATGTGAAAAGCAGGAGAATAGTCCATCAAATTCACCATTTTAGTTATTAGTTAGTTTCATTTTAGTTTAGGGTTTTTCTTTATTCGACAGAACCCCGAAAAAACAGAACAAAAAATGGTCGGGAAAATTATTCATTCCCTTTCCATAAACAGAATCCTCGATTGATCTTTCTATTTCTTTTAGCCTTGGTTATTCTACTGGAACACATATATAAAGTATGCAATTTAACTAAAATAGATTTTCCTTTCAAAGTTACATTATTCGTAATTGAGGTTAGACAAACAAAATCAGAGCCAGAAGGGTAAGTTGTTTAATCTGGAGAAAGTATTCTATCATGGAAATTTTGTAAAATTTGTTTTGTTTTTGGATTGTACAAGAAAGTAATTCCATTTGTGTATGTCTGCCCGAGAAACATCGAGAAACATATAAGACTTTATCCTATTATCTGGATTGCTCCCAATCCAAAAAAGAGAATCAGTATCCCGCGGAATACTTACTATAATGCTACCAACAAATAATACTAATCTAGATATGTCTTTCTCTTATTAATGAGAAATCGTTAAAGTACTGAAATTTCCCTATTTGTTTTTTTTTTTTTTTGAAGAGAAAAAAACCTTTCGGATTGCATCCCGATCTCTGTCCCCTCGAAAATGGACAGGCGAATTACTGTACTTAATTGGATCCGTCGGGACTGACGGGGCTCGAACCCGCAACTTCCGCCTTGACAGGGCGGTGCTCTGACCAATTGAACTACAATCCCAGGGAAATAGGAGATCTAACAGAAAAGTTGCTTCTTTTTTATTCCCCCCTATCAGGTATTTGTGAAGAACAAGGGGGTTCTACCATCTCAGATTGGCGAATTGTTGGGCCGAGCTGGATTTGAACCAGCGTAGACATATTGCCAACGAATTTACAGTCCGTCCCCATTAACCGCTCGGGCATCGACCCACGAAGAATCAAACTTAGGCGTTCCATAATCAACTTACCTTCGTAGTACCCTACCCCCAGGGGAGGTCGAATCCCCGCTGCCTCCTTGAAAGAGAGATGTCCTGACCCACTAGACGATGGGGGCATACTTCCGCAACCGCTACGATATTATGATCATAATATGATCAATTTATTATATGATCAATTTATTGAAATTGTCAATCAATAATCAATATAGTAGAATGGTTTGATTGGATCTCGGCTACCCTTCTGCTTTTCACGATTTTATAGAAATTTTGGATTCGTCAGCCATAATTTGTATATGGAAATCCATATGGTATTATTATTATATTATCTTACTTTAATTATTATATTATCTTATTTTAGTATTACTATTTATATAATTTATATAAAAAAATAGCAATAATAGGAAAGATAGGGTTCTTTCAGGAAATGATTGGTCCGTAAACGTAAAAAAGGGGATTGAAATGGAATTTGTTACACTTTCATTGGTAACCCCTTCAAACATTGGTAACCCCTTCAAAAAAAAGCAATTAGGATCGGTTTTGAAACAAAATTCATTGCATTTTAGACTAGACTTGCTAGTTTTATTTTATTTTATTAAAAATAAGCCACTAGCCACTACAAGTTTACTACATGTACTTATTTATAATATATATACCTAGATATATTTTACTCACGTACTTATCCATTCAGGAATTAAATCAAACAGGCCCTTTTAACTCAGTGGTAGAGTAACGCCATGGTAAGGCGTAAGTCATCGGTTCAAATCCGATATGGGGCTTTGTCGTTTTTCATAAAACTGTGTTCGTAATAGTCATATTTGAAGGGAGACTATCGATATTTTTAATAGTAATAAAAAAGAACCAACTATATAATAATACCTTATCATTCTAATGCGGTATAATATATTAGTTATAGTTATTACGAAAAATTCGAATTCATCTCTTGAATCATTAAATATTCCTATTTTCAATTAGGTCAATCAAATCCATTGGAAAGATTAGAAATCAATAAAAGAAAAATAAGTGGACCTGACCCATTGAATGATGACTATATCCGCTATTCTGATATTCAAATTCGAGAGAGATGAAACTGGAACAAGTTGACTTTTATTTATTTTTATTTATTTTTCATTTCTTTGGACTCCGCAAGAATTTGTCGATATTTCCAATGATATTTCCAATTCAATTGTCTTGTTCCTCGACGTTCTATAGGAATAAATTGGTATTTCGTTCCTCCACAGAGAAACGTTTATTGCAAGTCACAACATAAGATAATTTTCACTATCTTTCTTTGATTACAGATTGAGATTAATTTATATTTCTATATTGAGATAGATCACGGCTTGATGTACCAAAAATT